ACGAGCCAAAGTTCTAGCACACGAAAGCCGAAGTATATACTTGATTCGATATAAACTCTGTTTTTTGGGGGATCCACTATAATAATGAGAAATATTTCTGCATATGCGCGCAAATCGATCAATAATATCTGAATCTGAAGAATCCGCCCGGAACGGCTTACTAATGGGGTGCCCTGATACGTTACAAAAATGGGCTTTTGCCAATGAGCCAATCAGAGAAATAATTGGGACTATGGTCTCGAATTTCTTAATAGGAATATCTATTAGAAACGAATTATCTAGCATATGACTCCTGACCACCAAAGGATTCTTTCGTAAACTTGAAAGATAGCCCAGAAAATAGAAGGAATGACTGTATAATTGGTTTATCTGGATCCTGCCCGGTTGAGACCACAAGTAAAAATTACATTGCCAGAAATTGACAAGGTGATATTTCCATTTCTTCATCATAAGATGAGTCCCTTTTGAAACCAGAATTGATTTTCCTTGATATCTGAGATAATTCATGAAAGGATCCTTGAACAACCGCAAGGCCCTCTGAAAATCATTATAAAGCACTACTACAAGATGCTCTATTTTCCCATAGAAATGTGTTCGCTCAAGAAAGGCTCTAGAGGATGTTGATCGTAAGTGAGAGGATTGTTTACGGAGAAAAACGAATACGGATTCGCATTCATATACATGAGAATTATATAGGAACAAGATAAATCTTTGATTCCCTTTTGAAAAAAAGAAAGAGATAGATTTCTTTGGACTAATGAGACTATTCGAATTACAATACTCATGGAGAAAGAATCGCAATAAATGCAAAGAGGGAGCATCTTGTATCCAGCAGTGAAGGGTTTGAACCAAGATTTCCAGATGGATGGGGTGGGGTATTAGTATATCTGACACATGATTTAAATGTGATAATTTGTCCTCTAAAAAGGGAAATATTGAATGAATAGATCCTAAATTATGAGATTTTGCTATTTTTTTGTCTTCTAGGCAAGATACTAATTGCAGGGAGAATGGAATTTCCACAATGACTGCAAAACCCTCTGATATGATTTGAGAATCAAAATTCTTGTTGTTCCCAACGAATCTATTTTGGTGAAAATCATTAATCGAAATAATAAAATGATTCTGTTGGTGCATTCGCCTAATTAAACGTTTCACTATTACTAAACTGGATTTATTGTCATAACCTAAATTTTCCATGGATTCGTAAAGAGTCGATCCATTTAAACCATGATCATGAGCAAATGCGTAGATATACTCCTGAAAGAGAAGTGGATATAGGAAGTGTTTTTGCCGAGATCCATTTATTTTTAAATATCCTTGTAATTCCTCCATTTAAAATGATACTTGAAACACAGGTATGGGGGATTTCTTGGGTTATCAAATGATACATAGTGCGATACAGTCAAAACAGGGTATATAGATATATAATTATATAATAAGAATATAATAAGAATAAGAAAAAAATCGATACCCTGGAGACAGGGACAGGGAGGTCAATCAACGGATATTCTCTTTTTCCATCATATTTTTTTTTTTATAGTTACAAGAGATGAGATGGCTGGAAATCCTTTATTTTTGCAACTCGATCGCTCTTTTGACTTTGGAATAAATTAAATTTTATTTTTGATCAGTATACCGTTTCTTCTACACATTCGTCTCCACTCCCTAATAGAGAATAGTTAATAATTAGGATTCATGAAAAAAAGGAATCGATGATCCACTCACAGGAGAGCCCTTTCCCACATCAGGCACTAATATATTTTTAACGTCTAATTAGATCGGGTAATCATTTGAATTAAGAAAAAAAGCTCGTTGCTTTGGGTTTTCCTATAATTAGAGCCGCGGGGCTCTATCCATTTATTCACTCGACCCAATCAATGGTGATATTGATTTGGTCCCGTTCCAAGAATAAAAACAAGATTTTGTAACGATCCGGTAAGGATCAAGTATTCTCAGAGTTCTCCATTGATACGACATGCTGTTTTTTCCATTCATTCCCCTTCAGGATCAGTCGTGGTCTTACAAACTCTACCAATGGTATGGACGAATCCGTTGCTTCATCCAAATGTGTAAAAGATCATAGTCGCACTTAAAAGCCGAGTACTCTACCGTTGAGTTAGCAACCCGAATAAAATAAATATTAAATATAATGTGTAGATATGATCGGAATAAAAAAATAAATAAAGAGATTGCTCGATCCCGTAAAAACATTGAACTAGTAACAAATCTAAAGGAACCATTTGATGATCTGATCTATTAAGATCATCAATATAAACATAAAAATGAACAAATCAGATTCAAATACAGCGTATTCCTGGATCCATATAGATGGGTCTAATAAAAAATTGATAGACCACCCCCAAAAAAATTTTATTCATTTTTTTTTTTTCATTAAGAAAATACTTCTTTCGTCGCAGGGAATTCAATTTGGTGAACCCATCATTTGAGTGAAGTAAATAAACAAACTTATGGAACGTGGAGAAATAGATCTATTTCTCCACGATCAAATTATATTTGTTCGATACGCCATTGTCAATATGAATTGAATGCTGAGAAAACAAAAAAAAAAAAAAAAGAAAATAATGAATACTTTTTTTGTTGAATTGGCACTGCATAGATAAGAAATGAAGTGTGATGCGATGGGGGAATAAATTAAGGAAGAAGTGGGAAAAAAATCTCGAGTTTATTCAATGGAGGTACAATAAGCAAGATTGAACCCTTGTTTGTTAGTGCAGTCCACCAAACAAAAAAAAAATCCGATTGATGCTAATCCCATCATTTCATATATCCAATAATTTCATCTATTCACTTGATGCTTTTTTCTATCCATCTCATAAGATAAGAATTTTTTATTTTTTATTCTATTTCTATAATATACGATCATATAGGAGCAAAGGGGAGTGGTGGAGAAACAATTACACAAAGCTAGATACTGGGCACCCCCGGTTTTGATTTCATTAATTTTATTTCATTTGATTAACTCGAAGTTATTTAAATACCTCTGCTTTCTTTGAAATATCATGAACAGTTCCTGTAGGTTGAGCACCCTTTCCAAGAAAATATAGAATAGCAGGAACATTTAAATAAGTTTTATTCTTTATCGGATCGTAAAAACCCACTTTACGAAGATCTCTTCCCTCTCTTCGGGATCGAACATCAATTGCAACGATTCGATAGATGGCTCATTGGGATAGATGTAGATGAACAATGCCCCCCTTAGAAACGTATAGGAGGTTTTCTCCTCATACGGCTCGAGAAAGAATGATTCGAATTTATGTATATAGTGGCAAATGTATCCATAAAATCATCAATTAGACTATAATTTAACTTGAGTCGTTCGTTTTTTGTAAATAAAAAAAAAAAAAAAGAAATATCATTCGTACTCATAACTCGAGTTGAGTAATTCTCAAAGATTTCGAAGAGAAATCCTTATACATTTATTGAGCCGTCTCTAACCTCTTTTGTTTGTCTCGTCTAGACTCTACTTCCTCATTCAGATCTAGTTCGAGTTGTTGAGACAATTGAAAAAAGGGTGTTTCCTTGTTCCGGTATCCGTTATCTTTGCTTTGAATCATTGGGTTTAGACATTACTTCGGTGATCCTTAATCGTTTCAAAATGGCAGCAACATACCTTTTGTTATTTCTTTCTATTGAAGAATCATACGAACGATTGATTCCTCTATGATACACTTTGTATCGAAATAGTTTTACCAATTTCGAATAATTTTCCTTTTGGATTTGAACCTTGTTCGAATTGGACCCTTTCCTTTCTATTTTTATATCGAAGATATACTTACGAAGTTTTTCTAACTTATTGATTGGCACTAACCCTAGATCCTTACCCCTGATAAATGAATCAATACTTTATACTATAACTCGAGCTCCATCATGTACTATTTACCACCTCATAAAGTTGGATAGTAGAACAGAACAAACTATGTCGAGCCAAGAGCATCTTCACAGATATATAAAATGGCGGATTCTTGCATCCACAGCCGATCATGTCCTTCAAGTCGCACGTTGCTTTCTACCACATCGTTTCAAACGAAGTTTTACCATAACATTCCTCTAATTTGTTTGGAACCGGTATGGAATTGATTCAATATGGAATCATGAATAGTCATTGGCTTAATCGATACCTAGTAATCCATACTTCATTTTTAGAAATAGATGGATAGATATTTATCTGGAGAAGTCTCAGAAAAGATTTAACCCCATCTTCTATCATATGAATGAAACACATTTCATTTATACACATTTCATTTATAAAAAACACGAATAAGCAAGTTGCTTAACACTTCTTTACATCTATATCTTCAAAAGTTGTTCGGGACGATCAATAGTGAAAGCCCCAATTCTTTTTTGAACAACTAAACTAAGGAAGGGCCCTTAAAACGATTTCAATGACCCAGAAAAATCACGAGTGATTCGATAGGATCGATTCATCAAACTCACCGTTCTTCAAGTATCAAGGATTCATAAGGAACCCCGAAAAATGGTTTCAAGAATTTTGACTTCGGCATCATTGCTGGAAATAGGTTTTCCTCTAAAGGCTGAATTAGATCTCTAAATCAATCAACGAGTCGGTGCAATCACAACGAGTCGCTAGTTTAGCAGATATCCCATCGATTAAAGATAAAGAGACCTGAAACAATACATATGGGCATGGTTTTAATTTTCTGCAGAAAATGCTTTACTTTAGGTTCATTAATCTTTCCAAAAATTCCATCGCATCAAAGTCAAGTGAATGAAATGTATAAATCCCCCCCCCCTCTCCCCAGTCTGAGGAGCTTTAATCCCAGTGATGTAATTAGTACCACGAACTCCATCCTGTGTAGAATTCAGAATCCACATCTAATTAGTAATTTCTTTTGACTACTCTAATTCTATATTCTATTACCTTTACATAGGATAGAAACCTTTCTTTCGCATTTTGACTCAGAATGCAGCATGTAGAAATCCTAATTTCATAGATATGGAGCATAGAGTTTCTCTAAGTGACTAATTACTAATTAACCTCAATATGAATATGAACGGAGCGGGTCGGACATACGATGAATGGCCACCTTATTGAATGAAACTTTCATCTATGTTACCATACTACCCAGATAAAAAAAAAAGATATTTATAGCCATCCACGTGTCATTGACACTCGATTCCGTTTGTGAGAAACCAAATGGAAAGGGAGTAAGGGAGTATATAATTCATAGAAAATCAGAAATAAAAATGGAATCACATTCGCATTGTATCCAATATTACATTCTTAAACAGAGGGTGTTTAAAGAAACTCATCTTTGTTCTTCTATAGGTTATAGGTCTGGGACGGAAGGATTCGAACCTCCGAGTAACGGGACCAAAACCCGGCGCCTTACCGCTTGGCCACGCCCCAATTTTGTTTGGATTTCCATTCGACCCTAATAAACACTAATATGTGGATTGGATGTTCGTCAATTCCAACCCCAATATAGGTTGTTGCTAGGATTCAACACATGTAGATGTAGAATAAAAATAAATTCATTGATCATTACATATAATTCAATTAAGATATTGTAGGAAAGTATGATTCCTTCTATTTTCAATTGAGAATTGAAGGATTTTTGATTGGGGGATTTCAAAGAAAAAGAAGGATTTTTGGCCTATACTTCTCTTCTTTCTTTTCTTCATTTTTCCCCTTATATCAATAAAAATTAAATTATCTCCAAGAACGAAATGCTTGTTATGCTTAATATCTTTAGTTTGATCTGTATCTGTCTTAACTCTGTCCTTCATTCGAGTAGCTTTTTCTTCGGCAAATTGCCTGAGGCTTATGCCTTTTTCAATCCAATCGTAGATTTTATGCCAGTTATACCTGTGCTCTTTTTTCTCTTAGCCCTTGTTTGGCAAGCTGCTGTAAGTTTTCGATGAGATCTTTAATACTGTACTGTCCTAGAAACATTCATGATTCATTCGAAAAAAAAAAAAAATGGATTCTAACAAAATAAAATTGATAAGAACAATTGATAAGATCGGATAAGTCTTACATTATGAACCCTCAATTCAAACAGTGAATTGCTTGTGGAGTGGAATGGATAGCCGCGATGAATCTGGATCACTTCATTTCGTCATTCTGACCTTCACTTCAGGGGGTCAAAGACCTTATCATGGTATGGTACCTCACAATACCTAATTTGAGTATGACAAGAGATTTTTGGTAACGAAGGAGAGAATCAAAATCTCATTACAAAAAAATTCCTGAAAATGCCTTTCTTTTCTTGGTGTCAAAACGGGCTATGTGGTACAAAAATAGAGAATCTATTCCCTTATTTCCCCAAAAAAAGATCTTGGAGATTGTGTAATGCTTACTCTCAAACTCTTCGTTTACACAGTAGTGATATTCTTTGTTTCTCTCTTCATCTTCGGATTCCTATCTAATGATCCAGGACGTAATCCTGGGCGTGAGGAATAAAAAAATCAGAGGTTTTTATTTCATTTTTATTTTCGTTTTTGCTTTATTTTTTATTTTCTTATGATTTTCTCTATTCCATAGATTTTTAACTATAATAAAATAAAACAAGGGCTTGAGATTTTTTCGAGATAAAAAAAGATAAATCTCAAGTGATCAGAGAGAACGGAGAGAGAGGGATTCGAACCCTCGGTACAAATACCTCGTACAACGGATTAGCAATCCGCCGCTTTAGTCCACTCAGCCATCTCTCCCAATTACAAAAGGAAAATTAATATGTGACGCATGAAGTAAAGATTGATAAAAGTCTTTTTTCTTTCTTTATTCTATTTTCTTTCTTTATTCTATATCTATATTTTCTTTATTCTATTCTATATATCTATATATATATATAATATACTTACTATACGAATCGGCAATTCAATTTGGATAATGATTCGAAACAGACATTTCCAATAGAAAGAAAAAGTACCTCCTTGATTTTGTACGAAAGGCTCTTTTATTCCCCCGGCCTGGCCCTGGCCAGTACCTAGCCAGGCCATTCTTTGTTCCAATGAATCATAGATCATAGATCAAATGATTTTTATGATTATGATTTGAAAACTCAAAAACTTGTTATGGAAGCAACAACAACAAGAGCTATTTTAATTCCCAGGATTCGAATAGGAGTTTCCTTATGATATAGGAATTTAATTTCTTATTATTTTTTATTTTTCCTTTTCTCGATTTACTTAATTGTAATTGAATATTGGATTTCTATTAGAACCCCTTTAGAACTTTTTTCTTCAAAGGACACGCTTTATTTGAAGTTTGAACACTTGAATTGAGTCCACAAGGAAAACGAATACTATGATTTTTGACTAGATCTAATTAACCCGAATTCAGAAGACCTGACAGTTGAATGAATAAGGTAAGGTAAGCAAGGGAATAGCTTCGAAAAGGGATAAGATTTAAAAACTTTTCCTCTTTCTTTTTTTTTTTTTTCTTTTTTTGCTTGAAAGAATCGATGGGGAAGTTGAAAAAAAAAAAGAAAGAGAGTTATGGATTGGATTCTT